TTGGTTGGGTATTGGAGCAACATTACCTATTGATAAATCCCTAACTTTAGGTCTTTTTTAAATTTCAATTGATTCAATTGTGAAATAAAATATCCCGCATGTGTATCTAGGGAATAGTCGCTTCAAAGTGAATTCTCCCTAGATACATACATCTATTCAATTAAATTCTGAATCTGTTCCGAATATATGGATTTGGTTAAAGATTCAAAACCCAGTTTTTTTTTCTAAAAAAAAAAAAAAAATATGAAAAAAATTCAATCTATTTATTATTCTTCGGTTAATCAATTGTGAAATGTTTTTCTAGAATGCCCAATAACTGTTTTACATCTTCTATGCGAAAATCTTCAATTTTCATAAGATCCTTTTGACTCTTATTCAAAAGGTCTAATAATGTATGTATATTGGACCTTTTGAGGCAATTATAGATCCTGGGAGGCAATTCTAATTGGTCAATAAAAATATATTTCAATTCTATTTCTTTTTTGTTTTTCCTTAGTTTAGCCAATCTATCATGAAAAGTAAGAGGGGGTAAAGTGCTCTTGTGTTGATTGTACTCTAAATGTAAAGTTTCTTCTTCCGCATGTAGAAAAGGAATAAATAAATCAATCAAATTACGGGAGGCTTCATGAAGTGCTTCTTTAGGAGTTAAACTCCCATTTGTCCATATTTCGAGAAAAAGTATCTCTTGTCTTTCATTCCCATTCCCATAAGAATGAATACTATGATTCGCATTTCGAACAGGCATGAATACAGCATCTATAGGATAACTTCCGTCTTGAAAGTTATTTGGCCTTTTTATACTATATCCGCGATTCCTCTCGATTTGTAATCCAATACACAAATCAATCGGTTCCATCAGTCTAGCTATATGTTGTGTATTATCAACGATTTCCACAGAAGGCGGTGAAATGATGTCTTGAGCAGTTACATATCCAGGACCCCTGGCACAAATAAACGCGCCGCGAGTTCCATACAGATTACTTCTCAATACAATTTCTTTCAAATTCATTAAAATTTCATGTACTGATTCTTGAATACCTACTATGGTAGAATATTCATGGGGTATTTTCTCAGATTTTGCACGTGTGATACATGTTCCTTCTATTTCTCCAAGCAAAGCTCTTCGCATCGCAATGCCTATTGTGTCGGCTTGACCTTTAATAAGTGGAGACAGAATAAAGCGTCCATAACAAAGACGCTTATTGTCTACTCTTGATTCAACACACTTCCACTGCAGTGTCCGAGTAGATACTGTTACTTTCTCTCGAACCATAGTAATATTACTTGATCAGATCATTGAATCATTTATTTCTCTTGAAATCTCTTCAATGTTTATTTCTACACAGTTTATTCCTATACACGTCTTTTTTTAGGAGGTCTACAGCCGTTATGTGGCATAGGAGTTACATCCCGTACGAAACTTAATAGTATACCACTTCTACGAATAGCTCGTAATGCTGCATCTCTTCCGAGACCAGGACCCTTTATCATGACTTCTGCTCGTTGCATACCTTGATCCACTACTGTACGAATAGCATTTCCTGCTGCGGTTTGAGCAGCAAATGGCGTCCCTCTTCTTGTACCCCTGAATCCACAAGTACCGGCCGAGGACCAAGAAACCACCCGACCCCGTACATCTGTAACGGTCACAATGGTATTGTTAAAACTTGCTTGAACATGAATAACTCCCTTTGGTATTCTACGCGCACTCTTACGTGAACCAATACGTCCATTCCTACGTGAACCAATTCTTGGTATAGGTTTTGCCATATTTTATCATCTCATAAATATGAGTAAGAGATATATGGATATATCCATTTCATGTCAAAACATGATTTTTTTTTATTTGTACATCGGGTTCTTTAGAGAATCTCTTTTCGAAAAATTATCCTTGTCTTTGTTTATGTCTCGGGTTGGGACAAATTACTATAATTCGTCCCCGTCTACGGATCAGTCGACATTTTTCGCAAATTTTACGAACAGAAGCCCTTATTTTCATATTTGTTATTCCTTACCTTAACTTAATTAAGAATCTACTTCTTGGAAGAAAATAAGTTTCTTGAAATTTTGAACTTCGAATTGTATCTCCATGAAAAAAGGAATGTTGAAGTTGAAAAACTCCCTAATTATTCGAATCCTTGTTTCGGATTCTATAAATTATACGCCCTTTGGTTGAATCATAACGACTTACTTCAATTTTGACTCTATCTCCTGGTAGTATCCGTATAAAACTACGTCGGATCCTTCCTGAAACATAACCTAGAATCATATTTTCATTATCTAAACGCACCCGGAACATACCGTTGGGAAGTGATTCAGTAATTAAACCTTCATGAATCCATTTTTGTTCTTTCATTCCAGGTAAAACCCCCTTAAAGTATTAATTAATGGAGGAGTAGTGATATTAGACAACCCGCCCTTTCTCTTTTTTTTTTCACAAATAGGAAGTTCCGGATCCAATTCGAATATCAGAAGGATTACCATATATAACACAAAATTTCTCCACCAATTCTTTCTAGGCGAGCCTCTCGGTCTGTCATTATACCTCTAGAAGTAGAAAGAATTACAATCCCCATACCACCTAAAATTCTAGGAATTCGTTGATAGTTAGAATAGATTCGTAGACCAGGTCGACTGATCCGTTTTAAATTTAAAATAGTTCTATATGTTCCTTTCCTATTCCTTCTATGTCGCAGGGTTAAAACCAAAAAATATTTGTTGCTTTCCTGATGTTTCCTCACGTTTTCGATAAAACCTTCCCGTAAAAGTATTTTAACAATGTTTTCGGTGATATTAGTAGATGCTATTCGAACCGTTACTTTTCTATCCATGTCGACATTTCGTATAGAGGTTATTATGTCAGCAATAGTGTCCCTACCCATGATGAACTAAAATTATTGGTGCCTGCTAATTTTGATATAATCAACATGCTCTTTTTTATTTTTTTATTTATGAATTCTATTAAATATTAAATTAAAGGTATATGCGTGAAACACAATCTACTAATTAATCTATTTCATTCGCTTACTATAACTATATCATGGTCTCGTCTTATAATACCTCAGGGGCTAAGGAAACTATTTTAGTGAAATTTAACTGTCTCAATTCCCGGACGATCGCACCAAAAATTCGAGTTCCTTTTGGGTTTCCTTCTTGATCAATAATAACTGCAGCATTGTCATCATATCGTATTATCATACCGTTGTCACGTTTGAGTTCTTTACAGGTACGTACAATTACAGCTCTGATTACTTCTGATCTTTCTAGAGGCATATTTGGTACTACTTCTTTGATCACAGCAACAATAACGTCACCAATATGAGCGTATCGGCGATTACTAGTTCCTATGATTCGAATACACATCAATTCTCGGGCCCCGCTGTTGTCCGCTACATTCAAATGGGTCTGGGGTTGAATCATATCATTTTTTTATTCGATTTTTCAATGCAAAGAACGAAGGAAAAAAAAAGAAATATTGTTTGTCCAAAATCAAAAAAAGAAACCTGCAATTTTTTTTCATCCCAAAGACCTCTTTTTCTTTTATTCCTATCCCGAAATAATGAATTGAGTTCGTATAGGCATTTTGGACGCCGCTATTGAAATAGCTTTTCTAGCTATATTTTCTGCTACTCCGCCCATTTCATAAAGTATTCTACCTGGTTTAACGACAGCTACCCAATATTCGGGGGATCCTTTCCCCGAACCCATACGTGTTTCTGTAGGTCTTACTGTAACTGGTTTGTCTGGAAATATACGTACCCATATTTTTCCACCACGGCGTACGTTTCGTGTCATTGCTCGTCGCCCCGCTTCTATTTGTCTAGATGTGATCCAAGCAGGTTCAAGTGCTTGAAGAGCGTATCTACCGAAACAAATACGATTACCTCGATAAGATATTCCCTTCATTCTTCCTCTATGTTGTTTACGGAATCTGGTTCTTTTGGGGTTATAGTGGATGGGTCTTTTTAAAATTCCATCTCTACTCCAGAACCGGACATGAGAGTTTCTTCTCATCCAGCTCCTCGCGAATGAAATGATTCAAAAAAATTTAGTTAAGATAAAATTCCATTTTTTTGAATAATACACTGAATCGTGGGATTCTTTGATATTTCATCTAATTTTCATCTAATCTATTTCTATTAGAAATTTTTATATCTTGTTTATATATAGCTTTTGGATATATAGCTAAACATATATTTCTAGATAATGTAATTTTTTATTTATAATTTATTTATAATATAATAATATATAAGGCTATAACGAATCTTTATTTTGTTTTGTCTTTATCATATCGGATCGCTCAAAAAATAGAGCAATTCGGTAAAATAAAGCTTTCGCGGGCGAACATTTACTCTTTCAATATCTATTTCAATTGTAAGGTTAGCCCACGATCTTTCAGAACAAATGAATTGATACCTGGTTTGTTCCGCCATCCCACTCAATGAATCATTAGGATTCGTTTTTAATAGAATCTTCTGTATTCACAGGTTTCCGTCGTTCCCATCGCTTCTCAATTAATGGTTAGGTCTGAATTATACAATGGAGCTCCTGTTCTTGAGTCAATCTTCTCAGTCTTTATTGGCTCTAGGCTCTTGATTTTTTTTCTATGAACATATTCATTTAATTCGGGAGGAATTAGTTTGATGCTTTATTACATTGCTTTTTATGAAATGATTCATAGACCTTACATATTATATTGGAATCATATATCATTGGCGTTCTTTTTATCTCTTTCTCTCACCGTTCTTCCATTTATCCACATCATTCTAGATTTCGCTTCCCAAACTCATAATCAGATTGGTTTGGTTTTTTTTTGTGTTTATGCAAAAAAGATTTCAGTTGCTACAATGATATGACCAATATATCATATCTTGACTGGTTGTTTAGATCTAGATAATGTGAAGCGATGAGTTGGTTATTAATTCTGTAATTTTGAGTTCATACTATGTATGGGCCGGTCCATTTTTTGTTTTGAACCCTAATCCTACAAAAAACCAACG